ATAGGGAGGGTATAGTAATGCTATGAATGACCCAGTATCGAATACTGGTAATAATATCAGCAAAAGAACGTTCTCCTGTGCTTCCAGACATGCTGAGCTCCACGTATTCTTGTACATTCGAAAAGGGATCGATTCTGTAAAAGATGAGATCAGTAAATGGGAAATTCACTGAAATGCTACCTTTGTGAGATCGCCAATACTGTACCCAGGGTGCTTTTAGAGTCTACCGAATCAGTATAGCTATCCTTCTTCTGACACAGCAACGCAATTCCAATCAGTGTCGAAATGAAGTTCGAGATAATTTCTTTATTCTTTTCTTCTTGCTTATCGATGTAGAACCATGTATCAGGCAATAGAAAAAAAATCCCAAAAAGTCCGGGTAGTTGTGGTAGAAGGATTCCCACATTAGTGCCTTCGGACTAGAAACTGGGGGTTGGTTAAAGTGTAAACCTCGCGGGTTGCTTTCTAATAATTCATGAAGATTCTGATAATCTTTTTTTTTTAGGAATTAGTTAGTTACCCAGTAAAAAGGAAAGTAGTATATAGTCCTCGAAAAAAAGAAAAATACAAATGATTTTCCAAGTTTCTTTTATATTGATTCCAACAAAAATCTCTTTTTTTGAATCAAAAAACATGATACAGTTCTTATTATATTTTTCCCCTTTTTTTATTATTTTAATCTTAGTTTACTCAAGAGTTGCTAAAAAAATCTCTTGATTCGCAATTACGGAATAGGTGGATATCCCAGATACTTAATTGATTTCTTTTTCTACCTTTGCTAGTCTATTGTTGTTAGCAACATCTATAATGATTAATGAATCAACAAATGCCAATTGGAAGACTAAGAAAAATTGGTATTTTGGCTTATCCTCCCATCTTTACTTTCCAAAAGGGAAACTTAGGGAAGTGCTTTCTAAACATATGTAGAAAAAACAGATTTCATTTAATTCCTTCATGTTGACTATAACTAGTTATTTCGGTTTTCTACTCGTCGCTTTAACTATAACCTCGGCTCTATTTATTGGTCTGAGCAAGATACGACTTATTTGAAATGAATTCAATGAAGAATTCAGAAAACGAAATCTTTCTCTACCTATCATAGATTCTAGAGTTTTGTACTGCCTCAATTGTAAATTATTGGTCGTTGAGATTTCAATTTAGGGGTAAGACGGATTCCTATTTAGAGATATATATTACCTCTCTTTTTTCCTCTTCAACGAAATTGAAATGATTGAAGTTTTTCTATTTGGAATCGTTTTGGGTCTAATTCCTATTACTTTGACTGGATTATTTGTAACTGCATATTTACAATACAAACGCGGTGATCGTTTGGGCCTTTGATTTATTAGCAAATCTTTTTTTGACTGACCTGCTCCTTTCTTTTATCCACGGGAGGTCAAGTTCAAATTCCTCTTCAATCATTTCAGTCTCATTTTGGATCCACGAAGAATGGATCCGCGCTCTGTAGGATTTGAACCTACGACATCGGGTTTTGGAGACTCGTGTTCTGCCGAACTGAACTAAGAGCGCTTCTTTCTCTTTTTATCTTAAAAAAAGGGTTCTTTCTTTCATTTCAGTCTCATTTTGGATCCACGAAGAACGGAACCGCGCTCTGTAGGATTTGAACCTACGACATCGAGTTTTGGAGACTCGTGTTCTGCCGAACTGAACTAAGAGCGCTTCTTTCTCTTTTTATCTTAAAAAAAGGGTTCTTTCTTTTTGTAATCCCCAACGCAGTTTTGATATAGGATAGATATCAAAACTATAGAATAGTCAATTCTATATGTATGTCCAATTGGAATCGAACTCAACGAATCTCTCCTTATTGCTCAGGGGGGGCAATAATAGGGATGACAGGATTTGAACCCGTGACATTTTGTACCCAAAACAAACGCGCTACCAAGCTGCGCTACATCCCTTTACAATTGGTCTACAGTGTCATTCTAGAGAATCTCTGTAATGTTTTCCATATCCGTATTTCCTCTATTGAAATAGATAATTTATCTTGCCATTTCTTTTTTTGGTCTCCTATAACACATAGAAATAGAATATACATATATTTTATAAATAGAAAAAAACAAGTTTATCTACACATGCAATATTCAACTAGTCATAAATAAAACTAGAAAGAAATAGTTGGCTGAAATGCTCAGTTCAGGCAGAGGGGAAGCATCTCTTTGTTTTCTGTTTTAGGAAAGTCAAAATATTATTTACCGAATCCTTGTAAATTACAATTTGAATTGTAATTTTTCATATAAAGACAAGTGGTCCTTAATTACAGATACATCCGATCATATATGTATTATAATAAAGAATTCCGAGGGAGGATTTGAAATGCGAGATCTAAAAACATATCTATCCGCGGCGCCGGTACTAAGTACTATATGGTTCGGGGCTTTAGCAGGTCTATTGATAGAGATTAATCGTTTCTTTCCGGATGCGTTAATATTCCCCTTTTTTTCATTCTAGTTATTGATATGGGAAGGGATGAAGAAGATTAGAGATACAATCACAGTCAAATATCTGTGACTAATCCCTCTCCCCCTTTCTTTATTAAGGAGATAGAAGAGAATAGGAACGGGTGGTAAGAGTCAGAGAAAAAAAGAAGAAAGAAAATAAGGGAGCTCGACCCAAGAGAACTCGTCTTCAGGTTACCCTTTTTCTTAATAATAGAGTGAAAGCGTAAATGTGCTTTGCTTAGGGAAGAGTCTTGGACAGGATATTGAAACGAAATGCTGGACTGCAAGTCTAAATAGAAATAGAGAAAGTTAGAAATCCTTGTATTACGTAATAGTTCATATTATTATCTTGATTGCAACGAAATCTTTCATAATCCGATTTCGAGATAGCAACTTCTTTTTTTTTTTCGTTCCTTTTCTTTGTTTTGGATCGGAAATAGAAAGGAGTTGGGTGAATCAAAAAACCACAAGGAAGTTTATGGCTAAGGGTAAAGATAAGAGAGTAAGGGTTACTTTGGAATGTACCGATTGTGTTCAAAATCGTGTTAATAATAAAAAAAAGAAATCCCCGGGCATTTACAGATATCTTACTCAAAAGAATCCAAAAAATACGCCCAGTACATTGGAATTGAGAAAATTCTGTCCCTATTGTCACAAACATACGATTCACAGGGAGATAAAGGAGTAGATCGAACCCAATATTCCCGTGTCACCTTTCAAAGGAACATAAAAAACGACATTCACATTAATTAGAATTATGTACCTTAAAGATACATAATATATAGAATATGATGATTATGCTATAATATTCTAATCTATTCTATAGAAAGCCCCCCTTTTTGAATTATAAAAAGAACTTGATAAATAAATCATTTTTGATCCGATCGAAACGGTATTTTCGGGATAAGGAATAAAGAAATCATGGCTAAATCCAAGCGACCTCTTTCGCAAAACACGCAACCTCTTTCGCAAAACGAGCCACCTCTTTCGAAAAAAAAGAGACCTCTTTCGAAAAAAAAGCGATCTGTTCGGCGGCGTTCGTCCTCGATCCAACCAGGGGAAATTGATTATAGAAACATTAGTTTAATTGGTCGATTTATTAGTCAACAAGGAAAGATCTTATCTAGACGGGTGAATAGATTGACCTTAAAACAACAACGATGTCTTACTCTTGCTATAAAACAAGCTCGTATTTTATCTTCGTTACCTTTTCATGCTAGTGATAAACTATTCGAAATAAAAAGAAGGGAGTCGGCCGCCAGAAAAAAGAGAACAAAGGGCTTTAGAAAAAGAAAAAAAAAATAGGCTTATTCTTCTATTGAATAAAAAATGAAATCCGAATTTGATTTCCGTGTCGTAAGAAAAAAAAAGAATCGGGGAAGAGGCCTTTTTTTTTATTCAGTGCGTTCGCCCATTTTGACGAATTTATCATATTCTCCTATTTTCTCATCCTAATTGATTTCTACTCTACTTTCCCGGAGTTCATCCTCCAGAGAACTCCATTAATTAATGAAATTAAAAGAGTTCGGTGGATTCATCCCAATCGCCTTATTTTAGAATCGCACTGGAAATTATGGAAAGACAATTCCTATTTGAGATAGCTATTTGTGCAAGCATTTTACGATTAAGAAGCAACTGTTCCTTGTGCATATTAGTTATTAATTGACTATAACTATAAGATACTACATTTTGGCGAATTACTCCATTTATCCGAGTGATCCACAAACGACGAAAATCCCTCTTTTTCTTATCTCTATCACGATGAGCCGAAGCCAAAGCTCTTATTGTCTGTTGAGCAATAAGTCGAGTAAGCCTTGAATGAGCTCCTCGAGCGCCTGATGCAAATAAACGTGTTTTTGCTCTACGTCTCCGAGCTATAGAGCCTCGCTTAATTCTGGTCATTAAATGAAATAAATGAAATTTCGACGAATAACTAATGGTAATGGATTTTTTTTCAGTTATTCTTTTCCCTTTCCTAGTTTTTTAATAACAAAACGCTTTTTTCCTATGTATAAAATCAAAATTCCAATGGCTTTTGCTACGATAACCTTCCCGACCACGATTTTTATAGGCATTGCACCTTGAAATCAAAAAGGATATTGATACTAAGTACCAATAAGACCTAGTAATAAAAAAGAGTAAATAGAAAGAAGTCAATAATGAAATAGTGGGTTCCATCGTTTCTATGGTTTTTTCTTATTGTTAAACGGTTAGGTCTCCTCTATACACCGGAGCCCCCTTTTTCTTTTATTAGTAACTTGTACAGTTCACACTCTTCGGCTCTACCTATCTATTATTGAGTAATAGATCTTTCACAACGAGATCTACCTATACAGTAACGGTATTTAATTAGAAAGATTTGCTGGATAGCTGACCATCTTAGTCCGTTCTTGAAAGAATAGAGGTATACTCTTTCTGCTTTTTAAATGAAATAGGATTTCCCCGCTTAATGGGATAAGCATTTGCTACCAATGGGGAATTCTTTCTCATCTTAAATTCAAAATGAAGGTGATTGGATTTGAACCAATGAAAACCATAAATTTCAGACCCAGTAGAAGAATATGATAGGATCCATTTTGTTAGTATAGTAAATGGAGTTCATTCTATTTTATTCTCCGGTACTGATCGTTGATACTGGAAAATGATTTTCCGAGTCCATGATCTGAACGAGTCACACATACACCTTAGTACATCTTCCTCGGCGCTGAGGGCATCCCCTAAGAGCGGGGGTTTTCTTTTTTTTTCTGACTGGCTGTCTTGAGTTTCTAATAAGTTGGTTACTAGTTGGCATGCTAAACGGTATACCTAATGGACTGGTTTAGATCCATCCTAACCGGAAGCTTCTTCTTCTATTCTCTAGATTAAGAGAGAAGAAGGGTAAAAGTTTGTCCAAACTTTTTATTTATTTCTGTTAAATAATAGGCGATCTTCAATTACCTGGGGTGTATCAAGAGGTCCCGTCTTTTTTTTATTCTTCATCTTCGTCTTCGCAAACATATACCCCATCAATAATTCCATAATTTATCGCTTCTGCTGCTGACATAAAAGTATCCCTTTCCAGGTCTATAGCTATAACCCAATCAGGTTTGTTTGTTCTCTGGACATAAATTTGTGCGACGCAGTCGCGCAAATATAAGAGTGTGTCCCCTTCGAAACCAAGTTCCGAACTCCGGTCGTCAAAATCCTCCACACGAGGTTGATGGATCATTACCCTGATGATACATATAATAAGGTCTTCTTTCATCTCCCACGATAAGGCCGAGAATAGAAGATAAAGAATAAGAAAAAAAGAATTGAACAACCGTACAGGCATCTTTTGCACATTGCATACGGCTTTACAATGGAATTTGCTTTGAATTCCCCTCGACGAAAGGGAAAATAGGGGCCTATCAGACCCAGATCGTTAAATGATCCACTTACCACCCTTCCTTTTGAAGAAGTTCAAAAATACTATGATGGCTCCGCTGCTTTATATATTTATTTCGTCTGTGATTCAACAATCCCAAAGTTTTTTGACTCTTTTATGATAGAAAGATTTTGAAGATAAGAGCTTTCTGGTGTGAAAACAAAAAGGTTTGGTACGCTTAAAAGGGTCCCCGATAGATAAGAGATAAGATTAAATTGGGGATGCCCCGTATTTCATACTACTCTTTCGATACATAATCTAATGTTTTGAAAAAAAAAACAAAAAAAAAGTTTTCTCGTATCGAATTCAAAGTGCCATGCTATTATTACTTAATATTCATATTTCATATGGCGAAGGCATAGTCTTCTTTTTTCTTTCAAATAAAAAACGAAACTCATTGGCGCCAAGCGTTAGGGAATGCGCAACGTTCTGTAACGGTTCCTCCGATCAGGATAACGGATGCCATCGAAGCGGCTATTCCCAGGCATACTGTCTTTACGTCTGGTGGCACAAAGTTAATAGTATCATAAACAGCCAGTCCGGGAAATACCAATCCGCCAATAGAGTTTATATACAAGGTTTGATTCCAGTAAGGATCTTCTATACTGAGATATATCATAAGACCCACGACGTTATTTGCAATCTCCTCTTCCAAGTCTTGGCCTAAAAAAAGGAGTCTTTGTCGATAAAGTCGGTTAATTAGGATAAAATTGTATCCTTTAGGGGCCGTACATGCATCTTTTGATGCATACGGTTCACCAAACGGTTCAACAAAAACCGTGAAAAAAAAATCAATGTGTAGATTCCAGCCCTCTTTTAAACTTATCAAACTCATTTCTCATTGATATACTCTTTTATCGCGATCCAATCCAAATCACGATATTTTTTTCTTGTTCCTGAACAGGCCGGGCTTCGTCAATTCTTTTAGGTTTCTGCTCTGCTTCGAGTAAAGATCTGCCCGATTTCTATTTGCACATATAGTACAAATGCTACCAATACCACCTCTTTTTGCTACGAATTCCTTTTTTTTTTCAATTCATTTCATGTCTTCCGTCGAATATTTGGCATGTTTGTCATATTACTCGATTGATTGGCATTTTGTGATCATTCCTATTTCTATTTATTAATATATTTTCATTAATAAAAGGAAGAAATAGAAAAATATATGTCTTTTTTACTTACTTAGGATACAAGTAGAAATCCTAGATAGCTAGAGTATGGAAGTACGGATTGGGGCTTTTTCTAAACGGAGCCTGGATACTTCATTTTAGTGGTTCAACCAAGCCAACCATAAATTCTTCTAATTTAGAATATTCATCCGGATACCCCCAAAAAAGGATCTAATTGCACTTCACGCTTCCTGTTTTTGATAATTCAAAAACTTTTCTTGGGCGAATGGGAGGATATCTCGATCGGGGGAGAAAATGGGGAAATCCCATACGACCCAATATATCTGACAAGTCGCACTATAAGTCAACCCAAGTAGCCTTTTCCTCCATGCTATCAATTTCTTCAACTGCGGAATCGGGCTCGGGTTCGGGATTGGGATTTAGAAAAGGTACTTTTGGAACACCAACTGGCATTGAAATTGACTTCATTCTTTACTTAAGAACTCTAATGTACTTTGATGTGGAAGCGCGAACGTGTGGTGTCACGTCTTTCTTTACTTCTATTAATAATGAAGACTACGGGCTCTTATCCTATATTTAATTTAATTTAATTTAATTTAATTTAATTTAATTTATCCACAGATCTTTCTGATTCAAAAGATCATTAGAGAATGAATAAAGGACAATTTGTACGAAAATGTAGGCCTTTTAAATGAGGAACAAATAGGGAAGCATTCTCCTCATAGAAAATAAGGACCAATCCCCATTGCGTATTGATCCTTATCGGGTCTAAAATAGACCTGCTTCTCTTTGTTCCTACGAACAAAACTATTCCGTTTCTATTAAAAGAAGAGAACAAAGATGCATGAATCTTTAATCTTTCTCCGAAAAAATTTGCGGTAAAAGAGGCCCCTCTTTTTCCCTCTTTTTCCAATGCAATAAAGTTATTTATTGTTTCTTTTCTATTAATATAAGGGGTATTTCCATGGGTTTGCCTTGGTATCGTGTTCATACCGTTGTATTGAATGATCCCGGCCGTTTGCTTTCTGTCCATATAATGCATACAGCGCTGGTTGCTGGTTGGGCCGGCTCGATGGCTTTATATGAATTGGCAGTTTTTGACCCCTCTGACCCTGTTCTTGATCCAATGTGGAGACAAGGTATGTTTGTTATACCTTTCATGACTCGTTTAGGAATAACCAATTCATGGGGTGGATGGAGTATCACAGGAGGGACTATTACGAATTCGGGTATTTGGAGTTACGAAGGTGTGGCCGGTGCACATATTGTGTTATCTGGCTTGTGCTTTTTGGCAGCTATCTGGCATTGGGTATATTGGGATCTAGAAATCTTTTCTGATGAACGTACGGGAAAACCCTCTTTGGATTTGCCCAAGATTTTTGGAATTCATTTATTTCTATCAGGGGTGGCTTGCTTTGGTTTCGGTGCATTTCATGTAACAGGATTGTATGGTCCTGGGATATGGGTGTCCGATCCTTACGGATTAACTGGAAGGGTACAATCCATAAATCCAGCGTGGGGTGTCGGCGGTTTTGATCCCTTTGTTCCGGGAGGAATAGCTTCTCATCATATTGCAGCGGGGACATTGGGCATATTGGCGGGCCTATTCCATCTTAGTGTCCGTCCGCCCCAGCGGTTATACAAAGGATTACGTATGGGCAATATTGAAACCGTCCTTTCCAGTAGTATTGCTGCTGTCTTTTTTGCAGCTTTTGTTGTTGCTGGAACTATGTGGTATGGTTCAGCAACTACCCCAATCGAATTGTTTGGCCCCACTCGTTATCAATGGGATCAGGGATATTTTCAGCAAGAAATCTATCGAAGAGTTGGTGCTGGACTGGCCGAAAATCAAAGTTTATCAGAAGCTTGGTCTAAAATTCCTGAAAAATTAGCCTTTTATGATTATATTGGTAATAATCCGGCAAAGGGGGGATTATTCAGAGCGGGCTCAATGGACAATGGGGATGGGATAGCTGTTGGATGGTTAGGACACCCTGTCTTTAGAGATAAAGAAGGGTGTGAACTTTTTGTACGTCGTATGCCTACTTTTTTTGAAACATTTCCGGTAGTTTTGGTCGACGGAGACGGAATCGTTAGGGCTGATGTTCCTTTTAGAAGGGCAGAATCCAAGTATAGTGTCGAACAAGTAGGTGTAACTGTTGAGTTCTATGGCGGCGAACTAAATGGAGTCAGTTATAGTGATCCTGCTACTGTGAAAAAATATGCTAGACGCGCTCAATTAGGTGAAATTTTTGAGTTAGATCGTGCTGCGTTAAAATCCGATGGTGTTTTTCGTAGCAGCCCAAGGGGTTGGTTTACTTTTGGGCATGCTTCATTTGCTCTTCTTTTCTTCTTCGGACACATTTGGCATGGTGCTAGAACTTTGTTCAGAGACGTTTTTGCTGGTATTGATCCGGATTTGGATGCGCAAGTGGAATTTGGGGCATTCCAAAAACTGGGGGATCCAACCACAAAAAGACAAGCAGTCTGATACAACACATTTCCATTCTTTTTTAACTCTCTTTTTTTTCTTTTTATGATTTGTTCCATAGTTAGGAGAGTCTTAGAGAAATATATATTAGAAAAGTAGTAGATAATTTTGGATTTGAATCGCTGCTCTTTCTGGGTCGAGACTCTTTACTTTATCCGGGATAGGATCCCAAATAAACAGGTAGGGAAGCTCTAATTCTAATTGTAAACCACGAGCGAATTTATGGAAGCATTGGTTTATACATTCCTCTTAGTCTCGACTCTAGGGATCCTTTTTTTCTCGATCTTTTTTCGAGAACCGCCTAAAGTTCCAACTCAAAAATGAATGAATTTTTCATTCTTGTAAAATTTAAGTACCGAGCCTCCTAATACATTAGGAGGCTCGGTACTTAAACTAGTCCCCGTGTTCCTCGAATGGATCTCTTAATTGTTGAGAGGGTTGCCCAAAAGCAGTATATAAGGCATATCCCGTAAAACTTACAAGTAATCCAGATATAGAGATAGCGACTAGGGTTGCTGTTTCCATTATTATAGAATTTCAAGATCATACTGGATCTGTGATAAGATCATTTGTTTTATTTACAACGGAATGGTATACAAAGTCAACAGATCTCAATGAATCAAGAGGATATATGGCTACACAAACCGTTGAGGATAGTTCTCGATCCGGTCCAAGAAGAACTAATGTAGGGAGTTTATTGAAACCATTAAATTCGGAATATGGTAAAGTAGCTCCTGGATGGGGAACTACTCCTTTGATGGGTGTCGCAATGGCTCTATTTGCGATCTTCCTATCCATTATTTTGGAGATTTATAATTCCTCTGTTTTACTGGATGGAATTTCAATGAATTAGATTTATTAAAAATAACAAAGTCCTTGTTTTTCAATACAAAGTGAAGCATGTAGGTTTGGGATTTTTATCCCAGTCTATTGTGGCAGTTCGATCGCGGAATTTCTTTCTTTCTGTATTCCCGGAATTATGAGTGTGTGACTTGTTAGAATGGATCCTATTAATAGTACAGAGAACGGGTCTGTCATCTTGGGATAGGTGCTTTTTTACCTCGTCAGATATTCAGTCGAGTATCCGGAGCACGGAATAGATGAAGATCACAAAGTATTAGAACTATGATTCATACTTAGTATTCAGACCTCGCAGCCGGACTCAAAAGGATTTTCCAAAAGAATGAAAAGTTAGAAATTGAAAGATTTGGCCTCTTTCAAATTCCCGTTTGCGCTTATTTTGATCAAAGGGCAAAGGTAGGGCATAAAGTAGATTTCTTTTTTTTTTTTTTTTAGTGAGTATATAAACTCATTGATTAAGTGGTGATCCAACGGTTCTTACTCATGGAATCTTTGGACTTAGGTGGAATTGCAGGGTTTGTTGAATCACTTTGGTTCTAGTATGAGTCTGCGGTTTCAATCGATTCGTAGGGTCTTAACAAGAGAATTCCTATTAATAGAATAGAAAAAAGAATAAAGAAAACAAGAGTAAGAACACATTTGTACAAAATTATACACAAAGAAAATAAAAAAAATCAAAGAAATAGGTAAAGAGAAGATTCAGGAGGTCCCTAACGATCAACATAAAGATAAAGACGGACAAGCCGACTTGATTTTTTGGCATTATAGCCACAAAGAAGAGCTTTCGGATTTGGACCTCTTTCTATCTTCAGAGAAGATTGAATTAGAGGGTTCCTTAGTTTCAAAACTTCGATTCCATATCCGTTTCAACGAGTATAATATTTGGGTTATTTTGTTTGAGCTGTACGAGAGGAAATTCTCATATACAGTTCTCGGAGGGGGAGTTCCTTAGCTTTGGGTTACCTATCTCAATAAAGTCTATGATTGGTTCGAAGAACGTCTCGAGATTCAGGCGATTGCGGACGATATAACTAGTAAGTACGTTCCCCCTCATGTCAACATATTTTATTGTCTGGGAGGAATTACGCTTACTTGTTTTTTAGTACAAGTAGCTACCGGATTTGCTATGACCTTTTACTACCGCCCTACTGTTACTGAGGCTTTTGCTTCTGTTCAATACATAATGACTGAAGCCAACTTTGGGTGGTTAATCCGATCAGTCCATCGATGGTCGGCAAGTATGATGGTTCTAATGATGATCTTGCACGTATTTCGTGTGTATCTTACCGGTGGTTTTAAAAAACCTCGCGAATTGACTTGGGTTACAGGTGTAGTTTTGGCTGTATTGACTGCATCCTTTGGTGTAACTGGTTATTCCTTACCTCGGGACCAAATTGGTTATTGGGCAGTCAAAATTGTAACAGGTGTACCGGAAGCTATTCCTGTAATAGGATCGCCTTTGGTAGAGTTATTGCGCGGGAGTGCTAGTGTGGGACAATCCACTTTGACGCGTTTTTATAGTTTACACACTTTTGTATTACCCCTTCTTAGCGCTGTATTTATGTTAATCCATTTCCTAATGATACGTAAGCAAGGGATTTCTGGCCCTTTATAAAGCATATAGATCGTAGATATTTGTAATCAATCCTTTTTTTCTCTTGGCGGCGGAATAAGAGTATTTCATTGCTATAAATATGGATTATTGAAAAGAATAAGACATGTCTTTGGATCTTTCTCTTCAACTTTACAACATTGCATTACTTATTTGATACGAATAGTTGAAGTGAATTTTCTGAAAATCAAATGGATTATGGGAGTGTGTGACTTGAACTATTGATTGGGCTATGCGGATATATGCTTTTATCCGCCACATTGGAATTTCAAACAGAATGTGTCTTTGTGCCACCCACCATGTAAGCCTCATAGAGAGGATAGGCGGGTCCCTTAAAGAGAATCTTTTCTATGATTTGACCCGATCATGTCGTGCATGGCATGAACAGGCTCCGTAAAATCCAGTAAAAGAAGTCTTGGGTTATAATCCAGATTCTTCGATATATAGAGAGATTTTGATATCTCTCTACTATACGCAATGTAAATGCATTCATTTCCTATGCATTGACCCCATTTATGAGACTATTGGAGTGAAGCAAGGG